GATAGAACAAAAAATTACAAACTGTTTCATTCTTTTTCTATTAAAAAAAAAAGAGCAATTCTAATTCTATAGGGTTGAATAAAAATTCGATTGACCATTTTTTGTTAGAATTGCTATGCTTAGTGTGTGACTCGTTCATTTTTTCTTTAACTTAAAAAAAAGTAAGTTTAGAGTTAGGATTTCTAAAAAATATAGACTGAACTCTACTATGAACTTAATAACCATATAAATAACCAACTTATTTCTTCGTATTGTCGAGATCCCAAGAAAGAGTCACTATATGACTGGATCAATCATATAGTTGTAGCAACTGAAATTTATCCCATAAAAAAAGAAATCTGATTATGGGTTGTGAGGCAAAAGTAAGGGATGTGGATAAATGGAAGGATGATAGAAAGAGAGAACAAAAATACCAATGATATATGATTCGAATATGTATGGTCTATGAATTATCTCATATAAAGGCAATGTGATAAAGCATCAATACTGAATATAAAATAAAATATTAGTATACAAAAAAATGAAGTATAAAATAATAAAGAGCCTGGAGTTAATAGAAACTGAGAAGGTTGACCCGGGACCGAATTTTGTTGAGAGCTCCGTTGCAGAGTTCAGACCTAGCCATTAATGGAGAAGCTATAGGAACGGTGGAACCTGTGACTGCATAGATTCTATTGAAAACGAATGCTAATGATTCATTGAGTGGGATGGCGGAACGAACCAAAAACAAATTGATTTATTTTGAGAAGTCATGGATTGGATTGAAGTTACGAATGAAGCAGAAAAGAGTCAATATTCGCTCGCGAAACCCTTGTTTATTGGATTACAATATTGTGTTTGGCGTAGTTCAATAGGGATATAAAAAAAAGAATGATTCGTTATAATATAAATAAAAAAAGCATTATCTATATTTACAAATAAATACATATGTCTAGCTTTGTATCTTGATTGTATTGTATATACAGTTCAACAAATTCAATATTAAAAAAAACATTACTTAGTTTAGTGCATTATTTATTAGAAGTATCTAATATTATTGAATCATTTCATTCGCGAGGAGCCGGATGAGAAGAAACTCTCATGTCCAGTTCTGCAGTAGAGATGGAATCAAGAAACGACCATCAACTATAACCCCAAAAGAACCAGATTTCGTAAACAACATAGAGGAAGAATGAGGGGGATATCTTGTCGAGGTAATCATATTAGTTTTGGTCGATATGCTCTTCAGGCACTTGAACCCGCTTGGATCACAGCTAGACAAATAGAAGCAGGGCGAAGAGCAATGACACGATATGCGCGTCGTGGTGGAAAAATATGGATACGTATATTTCCCGACAAACCAGTTACAGTAAGACCCACGGAGACACGTATGGGTTCAGGAAAGGGATCTCCCGAATATTGGGTATCCGTTGTTAAACCGGGTCGAATACTTTATGAAATGAGCGGAGTATCAGAAACTGTAGCTAGGGCCGCTATTTCAATAGCTGCGTCCAAAATGCCTATACCAACTCAATTTGTTATTGCAGGATAAGGGCATAGAACTAAACAAAAACAAAAGGGTTATTTTATTTCATTATATTGAGATGAAAAAACAAACAACCACAGATTTCTTTATTTCTGGAAAGACAATATCTCTTTTTTTCCTTCATTCTTTGCATTGACATTCTTTGCATTGAAATAACAGATAAAAAAAAAGAAAAATGATATGATTCAACCCCAAACCCTTTTGAATGTAGCAGATAACAGCGGGGCTCGAGAATTGATGTGTATTCGAATCATAGGGGCAGGGAATCCCCGATATGCTCATATTGGTGACGTTATTGTTGCTGTAATCAAAGAAGCAGTGCCCAATATGCCTCTAGAAAGATCAGAAGTAATTAGAGCTGTAATTGTACGTACATGTAAAGAACTCAAACGTGACAACGGTATTATAATACGATATGATGACAATGCAGCGGTTGTCATTGATCAAGAAGGAAATCCAAAAGGAACTCGAGTTTTTGGTGCGATTCCTCGGGAATTGAGACAGTTGAATTTTACTAAAATAGTTTCATTAGCTCCCGAGGTATTATAAATACTAGTAGATGAAACTATAATAGTTTCGGGTATCAAAAATAGAGCAATTAATTCTTAGTAGATTAGGTCTCACGCATATACTTTGAATAAAAAAAAAGAAAAACAAAGAAAAAACATGTTGATTATATCAAAATTAGGAGACACCAATAATTCTAGTTCATCATGGGTAGGGATACTATTGCCGATATAATAACTTCTATAAGAAATGCTGACATGGATAAAAAAGGAACGGTTCGAATAGCATCTACTAATATCACCGAAAACATTGTTAAAATACTTCTGCGAGAAGGTTTTATTGAAAACGTTCGAAAACATCAGGAAAGTCAGAGATTTTTCTTGGTTTCAACCCTACGACATAGAAGGACTAGTAAAGGAGTATATAGAACTATTTTAAAGCGTATCAGCCGACCCGGTCTACGAATCTATTCCAACTATCAACGAATTCCTAAGATTTTAGGTGGAATAGGGATTGTAATTCTTTCTACTTCTCAAGGTATAATGACAGATCAAGAAGCTCGATTAAAAAAAATTGGAGGAGAAGTTTTGTGTTATATATGGTGATCCTCCTCCGGTATCCTAATTTTACCTCTTAATTCCTATTTGTGAAATAGAGAATAGAGAGGAAAAGTGAGTTATATAACTCTTCCTCCATTAGTTGATACTTAAAAGGGGTTACCTGGAATGAAAGAACAAAAATTGATTCATGAAGGTTTAATTACTGAATCACTTCCCAACGGTATGTTCAGGGTACGTTTAGATAATGAAGATTTAATTCTAGGTTATGTTTCAGGAAGGATACGGCGCAGTTTTATACGGATACTACCTGGAGATAGAGTAAAAATCGAAGTAAGTCGTTATGATTCAACCAAAGGACGTATAATTTATAGACTTCGTAACAAGGATTCGAACGATTAAATGATTTTTTTAAACATTCCTTTCGTAGGGTATGGTATACAATTCGAAGTTCAAAAATTCAAGAGACTTATTTTCTTCCAAGGAGTAGATTCAGGGGTAAAGGAATGAGAAATATGAAAATAAGGGCTTCTGTTCGTAAAATTTGTGAGAAATGTCGACTGATCCATAGGCGTGGACGAATTATGGTGATTTGTTCCAATCCGAGACATAAACAGAGACAAGGGTAATCCTTAAAAAAAAAAGAACTTTCTTTCTAAAATGGGGATCCCTGTAAAAAAAAGGGATCTGTTTTAACATGAAATGGATATCTCCGTATGTTTACATATATTTCTGACTCATATTTATGAGATAATAAAATATGACAAAACCTATACCAAGAATTGGTTCACGTAGGAATGGGCGTATTGGTTCACGCAAGAATGGACGTAGAATACCAAAAGGAGTTATTCATGTTCAAGCGAGTTTCAACAATACCATTGTAACTGTTACAGATGTACGTGGTCAGGTGGTTTCTTGGTCCTCCGCGGGTACTTCTGGATTCAAAGGCACAAGAAGAGGAACACCCTATGCTGCTCAAGCTGCAGCAGTAAACGCTATTCGTACAATAATTGATCAGGATATACAACGAGCAGAAGTTATGATAAAGGGTCCTGGTTTCGGAAGAGATGCAGCATTACGAGCCATTCGTAGAAGTGGTATACTATTAAGTTTCGTACGTGATGTAACACCTATGCCACATAATGGATGTCGACCTCCAAAAAAAAGACGTGTGTAGAAATAAGAATTAAACAACTATCAAGAGAAATAAATGATTCAATAATCTGATCAAATTAGAATATTAGTATGGTTCGAGAGGAAATAACAGAATCCACTCGAACACTACAGTGGAAGTGTGTTGAATCACGAGTAGACAGTAAACGTCTTTATTATGGACGTTTCATTCTGTCCCCGCTTATGAAAGGGCAAGCCGATACCATAGGTATTGCCATGCGGAGGGCTTTACTTGGAGAAATAGAAGGAACATGTATCACACGTGCAAAATCTGAGAAGGTACCACATGAATATTCTACAGTAGTAGGTATTGAAGAATCCGTACATGAAATTTTATTAAATTTGAAAGAAATTGTATTGAGAAGTAATCTCTATGGAATTAGAGACGCATCCATTTGTGTTAGAGGTCCTAGGTACGTAACTGCTCAAGATATCATCTTACCACCTTCCGTGGAAATAGTTGATACGACACAGTATATAGCTAACCTGACAGAACCAATTGATTTGCGCATTGAATTACAAATCAAGAGAGATCGCGGATATCGTATGAAACCCATAACTAATTCTCATGATGGAAGTTATTCTATAGATGCTGTATTCATGCCTGTTCGAAATGCAAATCATAGTATTCATTCTTATGGTAATGGGAATGAAAAACAAGAAATACTTTTTCTAGAAATATGGACAAATGGAAGTTTAACTCCTAAAGAAGCACTTTATGAAGCTTCTCGTAATTTAATTGATTTATTTGTTCCTTTTCTCCATGCAGAGGAAGAAAACATTAATTTCGAGGAAAATAAAAACAAGTTTACTTTACCCCCTTTTACCTTTCAAGATAGATTATTTAATCTAAAGAAAAACAAAAAGGGAATTCCATTGAAATATATTTTTATTGACCAATCAGAATTACCTTCCAGGACCTATAATTGTCTCAAAAGGTGCGATATACATACATTATTGGACCTTTTGAGTAAGGGTCAAGAAAATCTTATAAAAATGGAATATTTTCGCATAGAAGATGTAAAACAAATATTGGACACTCTGCAGAAGCATTTTGCAGTTGATTTACCTAAGAAAAAGTTTTAATTTGAAATCCATTATAATTATTTCATCTTCTTTTTTTTCTTTCAAAAAAAAAGAAGAAAATTCGTTTTTCATCTTCGGCACAATCCATATTTTTACAGAATGAATCGTAATAAAATTAAGGTATCTAGGGGATAGTCACTTTAAAGTGACTATCCCCTAGATACCTACGCTAAGGTATTTCACGGTTGAAGTTGAATCAATTTGAAAAAGACCTAAAGTTAAAGATTTATCAATAGGTAATGTTGCTCCAATACCTAACCAAAGAGCTACTGCGGTACCGATCAAAAAAACTGTTGTAGCTACTGGACGACGAAATGGATTTTGGAATTTATTCACATTTTCCAAAAATGGTACTATCAATAATCCTGTTGGTACTGAAACCATTAAAAGAACACCCAATAACTTATTTGGTACTGTGCGAAGTATTTGAAATACGGGAAAAAAGTACCATTCGGGTAATATTTCCAAAGGAGTTGCAAATGGATCCGCCGGTTCACCAATCATTGACGGTTCTAGAACTGCTAAGCCTACGTTACATGCAATAGTACCTAGAATTACTACTGGAAAAATATATAAAAGATCATTGGGCCAGGCGGGTTCTCCATAATAATTATGCCCCATTCCTTTGGCCAATTTAGCTCTCAATACAGGATCATTTAAATCAGGTTTCTTTGTTATTGGGATAGATGAATTCTTATGGATCCATCCCCCGAAGGAACCGGACATGATAATTTTTCATCATCCGGCTCGAGCAAGAATCAAAGGAATAACAGAAATAGATTCATATTATGAAATATATATAATATATTTCATACATATCCACACATAATATAATTATAATGTATAATGACTCTATATAAGAAAAGATTTACCAGACTCAATTTGTAAACTATTCAGTGCAAAGAATTCAGTTCTTTCAGTTCTTAAAGAAAGGTAAATGCTCAATATCCAAGTAGGCTTACTAATTTGATCTTTGATCATGATTAAGTGCTTCCTGGATTGTCTCATGTCTTTTGGTTGGTGTTTATCCCCACAACATCTCGATTCTCGATTGTATTACATACAAAGTATTTACTTGTTACTAATCTAATAAAGTCCAGCCTCTGTTTTTCTTTAGATCTTTTATTTCACTCCGATAGTATCATAAATCAGGTCGATGCAGAGGAAGTGAATGCATTTCTATACTATAAATAGATAAATGAAATAGATAGATAGAACATAATCTGAATCATGCCACATCACTTAATTCCATATTCTACGGGATCTTGCGGAGCCTGTTCATGCATGACATGATCGGGTATGATCATAGAAAAGATTCTTCGCAAACAAACCAGCCTATCCTTTGATACGTAAGGTACTTACGTGGTGGTTGGATACGGAGACACATTTGGTTGTGAATTCTAACGTGGCAGATAAAATCATATATCTGCATGGACCAATCAATAGTTCAAGTCACACACTCCCATAATCCATCTTCTCTTCGGAAAATCCACTTCAACTATTCATATAAAATAAAGAATACAATACTTCGGAGTTGAAGAGAAGTATCCAAACAATATGTCTTATTTTTTTTTCAATAATCCATATTTGTAGCAATGAAATACTATTTTCCTCCCCCAAATAATATATCATTTTTACAAATATCTATGATCTATCTTCTCTATAAAGGACCCGAAATACCTTGCTTACGTATCATTAGAAAGTGCATTAACATAAATACAGCAGTAAGAAGAGGCAATACAAAAGTGTGTAAACTATAAAAACGAGTCAAAGTGGATTGGCCCACACTAGCACTTCCACGTAATAACTCTACCAAAGGGGATCCTATTACGGGAATAGCTTCAGGCACACCCGTCACAATTTTTACGGCCCAATAACCAATTTGGTCCCGAGGTAAGGAATAACCAGTTACACCAAAAGATGCAGTCAATACAGCCAGAACCACGCCTGTAACCCAAGTTAATTCGCGGGGTTTTTTAAATCCACCTGTGAGATACACACGAAATACGTGCAGGATCATCATTAAAACCATCATACTTGCTGACCATCGATGAACTGATCGGATTAACCAGCCAAAGTTGGCCTCAGTCATTATGTATTGAACAGAGGAAAAGGCTTCCGTAACGGTTGGACGATAGTAAAAAGTCATAGCAAAACCCGTAGCTACTTGTACTAAAAAGCAAGTAAGTGTGATCCCTCCTAGACAATAAAATATGTTAACATGAGGAGGAACATATTTACTAGTTATATCATCTGCAATCGCCTGAATCTCGAGACGTTCCTCGAACCAATCATATACTTTATTGAGATAGGAACCCCCCCTCGAGAACCGTATATGAGAATTTCATCTCGTACGGCTCAAGCAGTAACACACAAATACTGGTTTTCAATAGATATGTAATAAAAAGTTCAAAACTTCTTATCCACTTGATTCTATTTTGCCCGAAAATACGAAGTAACAAAAATCCGGAATTTCTTCTTTGTGAAAGATAATACCAAATCAAGTTGGCTCATCCGTCTTTCTTTATGTTGATCGTTACAGGAGTTTTGAATCTTCTCTTCCCTATTTTTTTTGTTATTTGATTTGTTGTTTTTTTGTACGTAATGCAGATTGACTCTTGTTTTACTATTAATATAATAGGAATTCTCTTGTTGAGACCCCATGAATCAATTGAAACCTCAGATTCATACTAGAACCACGATGATATTTAATAAAGTCCCAAGCTAAACTCAAAGGTTTTCTGAGTAAGAATCCTTTGATCATCACTTATTCAATGAATAGATGTAATAACTCAACAAAATCTATAGAAAAGAAACAACTGTATTTCGGTGAAAATAAGTCTGAAGGAAGAAAAATCGTTTGATTTCGGAAATACCTATTTTTTTGAGTCCGGTCGTGAAGTCTGAATAGTGAGTATGAATCATAGTTCAAATATTTCTTTTTTTTTTATCTATTCTATATATTATATTCCGTGCTCAAGATACTAGAATAAATATCTGACGGGGTAGAATCGCCTTGATAAAGATGACAGACTCATTCTCTGTATTATCAATAGGATCAATTATAACAAGTCACACACTCATATTCCGGAAATACCGAAACAAATAAATTCCACGGTCGAACTACCAGAATGATCTAGAAATCGGAGTTTTAAGTAATTTTTTTTTTGATTGAAAACCTAGGATCTTATGAACTTAACTCACTGAAATTCCATCCAGTAAAACGGAAGAATTATAAATTTCCAAAATAATAGATAGGAATACCGCAAATAAAGCTATTGCCACCCCCATAAGTGGCGTAGTACCCCAGCCTGGAGCTACTTTACCATATTCCGAATTCAACGGTTTTAATAAATCCCCTATAATAGTTCGTCTTGGCCCAGATCTGGAACTACCCTCTACGGTTTGTGTAGCCATAAATCCTATTTTATTTAATCATTGGTTGAGATCTGTTGACTTTGTATACCATTCCGTTGTAGTTGTAAATAAACGATTAAACGATCTTATTGTAGATCCATTGTATTGTGATCTTAAAATCATCTAAAAATAAATGGAAACAGCAACCCTAGTCGCCATCTTCATATCTGGTTTACTTGTAAGCTTTACTGGGTACGCTTTATATACCGCCTTTGGCCAACCTTCTCAACAACTAAGAGATCCATTCGAAGAACACGGGGACTAATTGAAGTAATGAGCCCCCCATATTGGGGGGGCTCATTACTTCAATTAAGATAATGAAAAATTATTTCATTTTTTTAGTCGGAACCTTAGGTGGTTCTCGAAAAAAGATAGCGAAAAAAATTATGCCTAACGTTGAGACTAAGAGGAATGTATAAACCAATGCTTCCATAGATTCGATTGTGATTTACAATTATAGCTTCCACATCTATTCCTATTCATTTGGGATCATTTACCGTATAAAGAAAGTGAAAGAGTAAAAAAAAAGATGGTGATTCAAGTCAAAATTTATTCAGTACACTGTCTTTAGTACACTATATCAAATAAAACAAAAATATATAAGCGGAAGATACCCCAACAATGTTGTATCAGACTGCTTGTCTCCGTGTAGTTGGATCTCCAATTTTTTGGAATGCTCCAAATTCCACTTGAGCATCCAAATCTGGATCAATACCAGCAAAAACATCTCTGAACAAGGTTCTAGCGCCATGCCAAATGTGTCCGAAAAAGAAGAGCAGAGCAAATGAAGCATGCCCAAAAGTGAACCAACCTCTTGGACTACTACGAAAAACACCATCGGATTTCAAAGTAGCCCGGTCTAATTCAAAAATTTCACCTAATTGGGCACGTCTAGCATATTTTTTCACAGTAGTGGGATCACTATAACTGACTCCATTGAGTTCGCCACCATAGAACTCAACAGTTACACCTACTTGTTCAACACTGTATTTTGATTCTGCCCTTCTAAAAGGAACATCGGCTCTAACAATTCCGTCTACATCTACCAAAACTACCGGGAATGTTTCAAAAAAGGTAGGCATACGACGTACAAAAAGTTCATGCCCTTCTTTATCTCTAAAGATAGGGTGTCCTAACCATCCAACAGCTATTCCATCCCCGTTGTCCATTGAGCCTGCTCTAAATAATCCCCCTTTTGCGGGATTATTACCAATGTAATCATAAAAAGCTAATTTTTCGGGAATTTTAGACCAAGCTTCCGATAAACTCAGATTTTCGGCCAGTCCAGCCCCAACTCTTCGATATATTTCTTGCTGGAAGTATCCCTGATCCCACTGATAACGAGTGGGACCAAATAATTCGATTGGGGTAGTTGCTGAACCATACCACATAGTTCCGGCAACTACGAAAGCTGCAAAAAAAACAGCAGCGATACTACTGGAAAGCACAGTTTCAATATTTCCCATACGTAATCCTTTGTATAGGCGTTGAGGTGGACGAACACTAAGATGGAATAGACCCGCTAATATGCCCAATGTACCCGCTGCAATATGATGAGAGGCTATCCCCCCCGGAACAAAAGGATCAAAACCTTCCACACCCCATGCTGGATTTACAGATTGTACTTTTCCAGTTAGTCCATAAGGATCGGACACCCATATTCCGGGACCATACAAGCCTGTTACATGAAATGCGCCAAAGCCAAAACAAGCCAACCCTGAGAGAAATAAATGAATTCCAAAGATTTTGGGCAAATCCAAAGAGGGTTTTCCCGTACGTTCATCGCAGAATATTTCTAGGTCCCAATACACCCAATGCCAGATAGCTGCCAAGAAGCACAAGCCGGAAAACACAATATGTGCCCCTGCCACACCTTCATAACTCCAAATACCCGGATTCGTTATAGTTCCCCCTGAAATACTCCAACCACCCCATGAATTGGTTATTCCTAAACGGGTCATGAAGGGTATAACAAACATACCTTGTCTCCACATTGGATCAAGAACGGGGTCAGAGGGATCAAAAACTGCTAATTCGTATAGAGCCATCGAACCGGCCCAACCAGAAACCAGAGCGGTATGCATTATATGGACAGAAAGTAATCGACCGGGATCATTCAATACGACAGTATGAACACGATACCAAGGTAAACCCATGGAGATACCCCTTTATCAAAAAAAAATAGACACTATGTAACTTTATCGCATTGGAAAAGACTATACTATAGTACCTAACCTTTACAGCGGATTCTGTCTTAGAAAGGATTAATATTTATTCCGTTCCCTTGAAAATAAGGGAACAATTCTGTTCATAAGAACAAAGAGAAGCAGATCTATTCTATACTATACCCGATGAGTACGAATACGCAATGGAAGGATTGATCCTATTTTGGGGGAACGAGTGCATAGAAACTTATTTATCATTCGAACGATCGATCCTTTCATTAAAATTTTTCTTTATTCAATAAGTTTTCCCTTCTAATTTAGGGATAAAATAGAATAAACAGAAAAAAAAAGGATGATGAAGACAATAAACCCATTGTTACGTTTCCATATTAAAGTGAAGTATAGTGCTTAATTTTTTTGTTTAATTTAATGCCTATTGGTGTCCCAAAAGTACCTTTTCGAAGTCCTGGAGAGGAAGATGCGGTTTGGGTTGACGTATAGTGCGACTTGTCAGACATATTGGGTCATATGGGATTTACCCCGTTCTCTCCCCCGATCGAGATATTCTATGCTTCGCCCAAGAAATATTGACTGTCAATTATTTGTAGCGTGAAGTGCAATTAGATCAATTTATATTCGGGATCAACATTATCAATTAGAAGTAGAAGAATTTATGGTTGACTTAGACCGATAAAATATTCAGGCTCCGTTCAGAAAATACCAAATTGGTAATATATCTACAATTACCACTTGTATAATAGATGAATACAGCGAATAGTTTGTGGGAAGGCAAGTAAAGCATGAAACGAATTGAAAAAACAAGAAGTGGTACTGAAATTATTTGCCCTATATGTACAAATGGAATTCGGACAGATCTTTACCCGGAGTAGAACATGAACCTAAAAGAATTGAAAAGGCCCATTCAGGAACAAGAAAACGACATTGTGATTTAAATCGTGATGAAACAATATATCAATGAGAGATTAGTTCAATAAGTTCAGTAAATTCTTTTTTCTTATTTTATAGTTTTTATATTTTATAGTTTTTATAGTATAGGGCGGGGTCCAAAAAACCTTTTCTTTTTTTTTTTGAAAAATAGAAAAAAAGAAAAACAAACCCTTTCATTCCATTTTAAAACCTGTTACAAAAAAAAGAAATGGGACTGGAATCGACACATTGATTTTTTTTTTCGCAATTTTTTTTTGAACCGTATGCATCCAAAGGTGCACGTACGGTTTCTGAGGGATACAATTTTGTCCTAATCAACCGACTTCATCGAGAAAGATTACTTTTTTTGGGCCAAGAGGTTGATAATGAGATCTCAAATCAACTTGTTGGTCTCATGGTATATCTCAGTATAGAAGATGCTACTAAGGATCTTTATTTGTTTATAAACTCTCCCGGCGGATGGGTAATCCCAGGAATGGCCATTTATGATACTATGCAATTTGTGCCACCCGATGTACATACAATATGCATGGGATTAGCCGCTTCGATGGGATCTTTAATTCTAGTCGGAGGAGAAATTACCAAACGCCTAGCATTCCCTCACGCTTGGCGCCAATGAGTTTGTTAAAAAAAAAAAAAAGAAGACTATGCCTTCGCCATATCGAATATGAATTATAAGTAATAATAGCATGGCACTTTGAGTTCGATATGAACAAACCATTATTGTTTTTTCATAACATGAGGTTTTGTATCGAGATAGTAATATGAAATAAAGGTTATTTTCGATTTGATCTTACGTGTCGGGAGTACATTTCAGCGTCACAAACCACTTTTATTCCAAACCGGAAGTCTCTTTCTGATATTCATTTTTTTAAAGAAAGAAAGAGTATAAAAATGAAAAAAAAAACGATCATTTTTCCCTATTTGATCGTATCAGAAAGAAACTTTGGGATTGCTAAATCATAGACGAGATAAATATAGAAAGCAACAGAGCCATCATAGTATTTTATTACTCCAACGAAAGGAAGGGTGGTAAATGGATCATTCAACGATCTGGATCGGATGGATTATATTTCCCTCGTCTTTTGAGAGAAGAGGGTAAAATTCAATTCCATTGTAGAGCCGTATGCAATGCAAAAAGATGCCTGTACGGTTGTTCAATTCTATTTTTTTCTTATTCTTATTTTTTATCCCTTACTTTAGCCCAATTATGGGAAATAGAAGAACATTCATACTGTTATATCAGTAACATCAGGGTTATGATTCACCAACCTGCTAGTTCTTTTTATGAGGCACAAGCAGGGGAATTTATCCTGGAAGCAGAAGAACTACTAAAACTTCGTGAAACACTCACAAGGGTTTATGTACAAAGAACGGGCAATCCCTTATGGGCTGTCTCCGAAGACATGGAAAGGGATGCTTTTATGTCAGCAACAGAAGCCCAAGCTCATGGCATTGTTGATCTTGTAGCGGTCGAAAATGAAAATACGAACGATTTCGTGTAAATCCATGATTCCATTTCAAACCATAATTCGAATTTTCTTTGATTGGACATTGAATAGAAATAATTCATAATAATCAACCATCCGGTTAAGATCGATCTAAACCAAACTATTCTATAATTCTATATATACGATATGCCAACTATTAAACAACTTATTAGAAATACAAGACAGAAAATAAGAAATGTCACGAAATCCCCCGCTCTTCGAGGATGTCCTCAGCGTCGAGGAACATGTACTAGGGTGTATGTGCGACTCGTTCAGATCATGAACTCGAACAAATGAGACAATTTTTCTAGTATCAACGATCAATCAGTACCAATGAATAGGATAGATAGATTCGAAGAAGGCTATTTACTATCTAAAACTAAAAAGAAAGATCTATCTCCTATATTGTGTATAGAATTTTTGGTTTCCATTGGTGCAAATCCAATCAATTCGATTTGAGATGAGAAGCGCTTCTCCATTGGTAGCAAATGATTATCCATTAAGCGGAGGAAATGCTATGATTATGCTCTTATTCTTGAAAGAACGGACTAATAGGGTCAGCTACCTAGCCAACTTTCATAATTAAATACCGTCACTATATGGATAACTCTTATTGTGAAAAGATATATTACTGTATAATTGATGGGTAGAGCCAAAGGGTGTGAACTATACAAGTTCACAATAACATTTGATTAAATAACAGAAGAGGCTCCGGTGTATAGAAAGTACCTAACCGTTTAAGAAGTAACCATAGAAACGATGAAACTCACTATTTTTTTTTAGTATCAGTAGAATTTCTTATTTCCAGGTCAAATGTCTGGAAGGAATAAAAAATCGTGGTTGGGAAGGTCATAGTAGCAAAAGCCATGGGAATTTCTTTTTTATATACCGGAATAATCCGCTTTGTTATTAATCGAACGGAGGAGGGAAAAAAAGAATGACTGAATGAAGAGAAATCAATTAGTTATTCATTAAAGTTTAATTTGATTCAATGACCAGAGTTAGACGAGGATATACAGCTCGGAGACGTCGAAGAAAAATTCGTTTATTTGCATCAACTTTTAGAGGGGCTCATTCAAGACTTACTCGAACAATTACTCAACAAAAAATGAGAGCCTTAGTTTCTTCTCATCGAGATAGAGGTAGGCAAAAGAGGGATTTTCGTCGTTTGTGGATTACTCGTATAAATGCAGTAACTCGCGATAATGGGGTATTCCCTAGTTATAGTAAATTCATACACAATCTGTACAAGAGGCAATTACTTCTTAATCGTAAAATACTTGCGCAAATAGCTATAGAGAATAAAAATTGCCTTTACATGATTTCGAATAAGATCTCTCAAATAAAAAAGATTATAAAGTAATATACAGGAATGATTGAAACAAAATTCCCCGGAGAATGAACTCCGGGAAGATAAAATGAAAATAAATTAAGATACTTATAAGTAGTAGGAATGAACGAAATCTTTCAATACAAGAAGGATTTTGCCTTCTCCATTTTTTTCTTAACAAAACATCAATTTGAGCTTGAGAGTTTTGAGTCAATTGAAGGGGTATGCCTATTTATTTCTGGTTCTAGGACCAGTAGTTCGAGGGATCGACTCGGCTCTCTCAAATTGTTTCTCATTATTAAGAAAAGGTAACAAAGATAAAATACGAGCTTGTTTTATAGCAATAGTAATTAATCGTTGTTGTTTCAAGGTCAATCTATTGACACGTCTAGATAATATTTTTCCTTGTTCACTAATAAATCGACTAATTAAACTCATGTTTCTATAATTGATTCGATCCCCCGATCCAATTGGGGGCAAACGCCTACGAAAAGATCGCTTGGATTTACGAAAGGGTTGCTTGGATTTATCCATGGGTTATTTTATTCCTTATCTCGAAAATTCTATTTCTTTATTCATTTTAGATCCGACCGAATAGCGTTTGATTATATATGTTGTTATATATATTGTGTTGTATATATGTTAAGTTTTTCCTTTCCTCTTCCTGCTCCTTGGAAAGATCGTACACATGTTCCTTTCGATCTATTTCTTTATTTCTCCATGAATCGTATGTGTGCGACAATAGCGACAAAATTTTCTTAATTCTAATCGATTGGGTGTATTGTGTCGACTCTTTTGAGTAATATATCTAGAAATACCCGGCAATTCTTTATTGATACCATTTCGGACACAACTGGTGCATTCCAAAATAACTCTGACTCTGACATCCTTACCCTTGGCCATGAACCTCCTTTTGATCGACTTAAATTCTTCTATTTTCGATCCGAACCGAAGAAGAAGAAAAGAACAAAAAAATCAATAGAAGTTACTAACTATAAATTCCATTTCTAAAGATTTGGTTGTAATTAAATTAATATTAATTGAGTAATAATTAAGTAATACAATTACTTTCGAACCAGCATCCTACTACCCTAATCTCAGTATTTCATTTAAGTATAAGTATCTTTTTTTTTCTTATGATTTGATTTCGTGGAGCCTGCCCATAGAATATATTGGACTCACATTTCTATTTCTGTTCTCCAAAATTCAATAAAATTCAATCTTAGATCCACTGCATTTTTCTGAGGTTCAATACACTTTTTCTTTCCTATCCTAAGAACTAAACTAAAAAAGAGGAACGCAATTTTAGTCACGTAGAAATGTATCTTTAATTCTCCTCATTTCTTTACATATCAATAACTAGAATGAAAAAAGGGGAATAATAAGGCATCCGGGAATAAACGATTAATTTCTATCAAGAGACCCGCCAAAGACCCAAACCATAGAGTAGTTAGTACAGGAGCCGTGGAGAGATATGTTTTTATATCTCGCATTGAAAATCCTCCTTCTTTATTTTAGTTTAGTGTAAAACATATATGATCAGATGCTGTAGTTCAAGATCATTTGTATTCAGTCTTCTGTGGAATTCTTAACTAAGATGAATATGTACAATGAACGAACCAGTAGGTGAGATTTTCCTATACCTAAAAGTCGGAACAGATGACCCCCTCTTCCTGAGCATTACAAATAAATATTCATTCTTTTTTTATAGATTAGTTTGAGATATATATTTTTATAGATTAGTTTGATATATATATATATATCTTTTATTATATGAAAGATGAAAGAAAAAGAAAAAAAAAGGACAGAAAAATTGTATATAGATAGAGGAGAAAATAACGATCTGGAAAACAAGACAAGGATTTTGTACAATGCCACTGTACAACAATTTTGAAAGGGATGTAGCGCAGCTTGGTAGCGCGTTTGTTTTGGGTACAAAATGTCACGGGTTCAAATCCTGTCATCCCTACCTATTACTTCTTCTATAGGAAGTAAGGAGGGATTAATTTAAATCGATTAAAATTTGATATAATTTTGCCGTATTGCATACTATATGTATATGTATGCAAGGTGTATTGGAGTATGAAAAATCCTTTTCTTTACAGTCGTATCTCGGATCATAAGAAAGCGCTCTTAGTTCAGTTCGGTAGAACGCGGGTCTCCAAAACCTGATGTCGTAGGTTCAAATCCTACAGAGCGTGATCGTGATTCTGTTTATCTTATGTCGAATCACAATAAAATAACTTAATCTTAATAAAGTGGAATTACAATTTGTATTTGACCTCCTCTTTGCAGGAGGTCAATCAAAAAAAGAAATATGACTCAATTAAAGGTCCAACTGATCACCGCGTCTGTATTGTAAATATGCAGTTACAAATAATCCTGCCAAAGTAATAGGAATTAGACCTAAGACGATTCCAAATAGAAAAACTTCAATCATTTTGATTTTTTTGTTTTGAGGAGAATAAAAATAGAAGTAAGATCTATCTCTAAATATTAATCTGAATTATTCATGAATCTCAATGACTAAGAACTGGCAATTGATGCGGAAAGGAATCATACAATACCCGCACAATTCTGGCGAAATATTTCTTTTTATGAATTGGTCATTCAATTAATTTCAAATAAGTTGCATCTTGTTCAAACTAATTAATAGAGCCGAGGTTATAGTTAAAGCAGCTAGCAGAAAACCGAAATAACTAGTTATAGTAAGCATGAAAAAACTAAATTAACTTAACTATATTTTTTTTTTGCTACATACATTGATAAAACACTTACCTAAGTTTCCATTTTTGTCGAATATGATGGTAAGAAAACAAACAATTGACAGAAAATTAGTTCCAATTGAAAGTTTGTAATTTATCAGTCATTATGGATGGCCCCGATGACTTCAAAGAAGATAGAGTGAAATAGATAGAATAAAATCAATCAATTCATCGACGGTAACATCGACCGATCTTTCCATTCCGAATCAACAGGTTCATTGTTCAATTCGTGAGTTGGGTTTGGGTATAGTAATAAGAATTATATGTGTCGTGTAACTTGATTACAAAATCAGATTATACTTAAGAAAAAGTCATTTTGGAATGAAAGAATTAGATTTGAAAAGAACTTCAATTTTGATTATTTCTATTCTTTTTCAATATAATTAAATCCATTTTGTTTGGAGTGAACGACCCGATATCACCTTTACTTTTTTTTTCATCAAATAGGACACTACTATTATAGTAGATTTATTGTATGACCAACCAATTACTTAAATTGAAATGAAAGGATTCGAACAAAAAACTTTTAACCCTAAT